TCAGACATCACGCATTGGTCTCCGGCGCTTTGGGATTGCTGAAAAGTATTCGTTGTAACGTGAAGAGCCCGGGCTTTTTCCCTTTCTCATGCCCCGTGATTATTTTTAGAATCTTTCTATTTATTTTATATCGAAACCCTCTTCCTGAACCAAGAGTTCCGCTTGCACCTAGAGGCCTGCCATCCGACAAAGGGGAACTTTAACGGCAAAGAGAAGAGCTTTTTCCCACCCTCTTTGAGACTTTGTTGATGATCATAGATCACCCTTGATCAATAGGTCTGAGAGTCAAGGACTCCTTTCATTAGTGATCACTCGGGGCGCCAAAACTAGACATTGTAACTGATAGTTCTTCTTTCCCCCCTTTTGTTAATTAACAGTTTCCCGCTTCTGTAGGGTCTTTTTAAAGAGTTAAAGAATTATTCCTTTATTAAGAAGTAAGAAGAGAGGACAAGAAAGGAAGAAGAAAGAACCAAATGGAATGTCCTTCTTTCTCTCTTGGTTGCTTTATCCCTGTTAAGAGAAGGTTCTATTATCTATATTTATCTATGAGAGGCGCGTCACCATTGCCCTCTTCTCCGGTCCTTGAAGTCGAGATATATAAACCACACTCAATTAGTTCCTAATTGTCGGGCTCGAAAGAGAGGAAGAAGAACAAACCATTAGGCGCTATTATATTGCCATAAACTCTTAGAACTCTTTAACCTTGAATTGAACACCGAGAAAAGAATAGAGAGAGGAATAAGAAGATCGGGAAGAAACGGAAAGACAAGACTAAAACGAAAAGAAAAGGAAGGAAAGCAAGGAAGAGCTCCTAAGGGGAAGAACTGGGGAACATACAAAGGACTATAAAGACTCACTACTCAATTCGAGAAATATCTAATCGACTCATCTTTGAACTTAAGTAGAGAGCACCGAAGAGAGAAGGAAGTAAAATACCCTGCAAAGTACTAAACAGCATGGGGGGTTAGAACAGTTAAGAGCAGATCCCTTAAACAATAGCTTCACATAATAAGATTATTCGTTCTCCGGACTATGACGATAAGGAACAGAAACAACTAATAATAATACACGCTTTAGAAACAAACAGTAGGGATCCGACCTAAAGGTACTAGCGCCTTTCTTAACTGTGCTTTAGGCAAACACAAAAGATGGTAGTGGAAATAGAGCTAGAGTTAGGATTCACCCTTACGAGTTAGGGCTTCGCACGGTATTACTCGACAGCAGCCCACGTATTTTTGGCCTTAACTGAGTCGAATCTCTATATTGTTACTTATAGGGAGGGGGAGACTGACTGAGAGAGCAATGTTGTAGTATTGATCTACCACTGCTTCATTTTGTGTCGTTCTAGATAAGTAGAGGCGAAAGAAAATAAAATAGTAGAGAGGATAACGGATACAGATATACAGATAGAAAGAAAGAGCAAAGAGATATGTTGTACTATAGCGATTGACTTGAGTAAGAGCTAACAACTACAAGCAGAACTGAACAAGCAAGAAAAGAAGAGCAGGAGGATCATGAGAAGGGTAAAGCCAAGAAGCTAGAAAAGCGCGACGGAGTACTAGTGAAGTTCGTACTTCTTTTTCGATTGATTATCTGATTGTTGAATTGTGTAAAGAGAATTCATTTCTCCCTTTCTTAGTTAGGCTCAGACCGGATGTTGATGATACTTTTTGACCCAGTATCCAAGCTGCCTGGAATTCGCATTCTCCTCTCTCTGGCTGCCTCTCTATCAATTGAATGTCAAGAATGCCTTCAACCACGGCGACCTGGATGGATGAAATGAAGGGAGCAACCACCCGCTCGATAAACTCGCCCCTTGTTGTATGTTAATTTGAAGAATCTAGTTATTAATACTGGACTTATCTTTCTCCGCCGGGTCTATTTCTTTAGATAAAGATAGAAAGGAACTAAGTAATAAGAACCAAAAGGCTTACTCCCATTTCTTTCTACTTTACTCGAGACATTCAGGCTATTCAGGAATTCGTTCATAGAATGCTTTTTTGATTGCACTACTTGTTGTGTTGAACCGTACGGGACGGCGGAGGCCAAAGGAGACCCGTTTTACCGATCGTTTGCTTGGGTGTGTTCTTAGTCACCCACGATAAGCCATACCCGCTTACCCAACTCATCGCTGAACTCCCAAGAAAGTAAGACAACCCCAGTAAATGGTGCAATATTTAAGAGGAAAGATTCTCTAAAAGCCGGCGGTTTCTTTATGCGTTGAATGGATGCTTCCTTTACTGGAGCTGGTAATGGAAATGCTGAAGTTTGAGCTTGTGTTTTCCTGTCTTCTCTTTGGGAATACCTTTGACCGATTGCCTGCCCCTTCATTATTATATTAGGTTTCTGGGGGGTCTAAAAGTCTCAATCTTTCTGTCGAAGCCAGAGCAAGTCAAAGTTCGCCTAATACTCTAATTTAGTTCTCCTTTGACTTCGACTATTGCTACTTCCTTGACCCGATCGAATTCTTTTAACAGACAGAGACTTCCGTCTATCTTTAGGACTTTTTCGGGAAGGTTTTATCGAAAATGTCAGAAAACATCGAGAAAAAGAGAATAATTTTGTGGTTTTAACACTGCACCAGAGAAGGAATAGGAAAATACTTTCTAGAAATTGAGTCAATTGAAAACGGATCAGTCGAACCGGCCTAAGAATCTACTCTAACTCTCAACGAATTCCTCGAATTTGAGGCGAGATGGGTATTGTAATTCTTTCTACTTCTCGAGGTATAATCACAGATCGGGAGGCTCGACTCGAAGGAATTGGGGGCGCTATTTTGTGTTCTATATGGTAACCCTTTTATTTTTCTATGCAAATGGCATTCGAAAGCTCTTCCTATTTATCAAAAAAAGAAACGACTCCGGCTTCGAATGACAGAAACACCGCAGATTCCGTTTCCAGGCACCTGTTGAGGCGTTCGGTTAGATAATGAAAATGTGATTCTAGGTTATGTTATGTTTCAGGAAAGATCCGACGTAGTTTTATACGGATACTGCCGGGGGATAAAGTAAAAATTGAAGTAAGTCGTTATGATTCGACCAGAGGACGTATAATTTATCGACTTCGAAACAAGGATTCGAAAGATTAGCAGGTTTTTATTCAAAATGATTCGAGATTTCAAATCTCAATAAATTGAGTAGATTCCAAAGGACTGACAACTATGAAAATAAGAGCTTCCATTCGTAAAATTTGTGACAAATGTCGACTAATACGTAGGCGGAGTCACATTATAGTAATTTGTTCCAACTCGAGACATAAACAAAGACAAGGATAATCAAACTCGCTAAAGAGCTCCCTGTACAAAAAAATATGTTTTGACATGAAATGGATATATCCATAGATTTCTCACTCCTATTTATGAGATGATACAATATGGCAAAAGCTATACCGAGAACTGGTTCGCGTAGGAATGTACGTATTGGTTTACGTAAAAGTACACGTCAAATATCAAAAGGGGTTATTCACGTTCAAGCGAGTTTCAATAATACCATTGTTGCGGTTACGGATGTACGGGGGCGGGTGATTTCCTGGTCCTCGGCCGGTACTTGTGGATTCACAGGTACGCGAAGGGGGACACCCTTTGCCGCCCAAAATGCCGCATCTGTTGCTATTCGTACCGGAATCGATCGGGGTATGCAACGAGCAGAAGTCATGATAAAAGGTGCCGGTCTGGGAAGGGACGCAGCATTACGAGCTATTCGTAGAAGTGGTATACTCTTAACTTTTGTACGAGATGTAACTCCTATGCCACATAATGGCTGTAGACCTCCGAAAAAAAGACGTGTGTAGAGATGAATATTCAATAAATTTCAAGTGAAACAAGAGAAATAAATAATTCAATAAAAAAAAAATATTATGGTTCGAGAGAAAGTAACAGTATCTACTCGGACACTACAGTGGAAGTGTCTTGAATCAAGACCAGACAGTAAGCGTCTTTATTATGGCCGCTTTATTCTGTCTCCACTTATGAAAGGCCAAGCAGACACAATAGGCATTGCGGTACGACGAGCTTTGCTTGGAGAAATAGAAGGAACATGTATCACACGTGTAAAATCGGAGAACGTTCCTCACGAGTATTCGACTATAACGGGTATTCAAGAATCGGTACATGAAATTTTACTTAATTTGAAAGAAATTGTATTGAGAAGTAAACTATATGGAACTTGTGAGGCGTCTATTTGTGTCAGGGGCCCCGGGTATGTAACTGCTCAAGATATCATCTTACCAACGTATGTAGAAATCGTTGACAATAAACAACATATAGCTAGCTTGACAGAGCCAATTAATTTGGGTATTGGATTCAAAATAGAAGGGCGGATATCTTAAAAAAACGCCACGGGTCTTTCAAGATGGAAGTTATCCTATAGATGCTGTATTCACTCCTGTTCGAAATGTAAATTATAGTATGAATTCTTATGGGAATGAGAATGAAAAACAAGAGATACTCTTTCTCGAAATATGGACAAATGGGAGTTTAACTCCGCAAGAAGCACTTCAGGAAGCATCAATCAATTTTATTGATTTGTTTCTTCGATTTTTACATAAGGAAGACGAAACGGGTACTTTAGAGAATAATCCGCACACGATTCCTTTATCCCCTTTGCCTTTGTACGATAAATTGGATAAACTCAGGAAAAAAAAAAAGAAGTCTTCCACTTGCCCGAGACCGAGCTGCTTGAGATGAGAGTTCCAACAACATACGGCACCCGACCCTCTTCCGGGAAAGGTTCTGTCCCTGTCTGAATGGAGTAGAGCCTTCTTTGGACTTCCCCTGCCTCTTCCATTCCTCGATCTTTCTCCTCAGTGTCCAACATTCAAGAGTATCATGAGTATCAGATTCATGGTATTCACAGTCAGTTTGCGTACCTGGAACAGCATTAGGGGAGGTGCTTAGTCATCCTGCTGTTCATCTTTGACAATCAGTGACGAACAGCCGTGGAACAGTTGCGGTTTGTAGCGATCAACCATTTCTTTCTTGCGCTCCTTCTCTTTGCGATTCGGAACGAGTAGCCTTCGCAAGTCTTCATCAACCCGCCTCTTCTTTAGCATATTGAGCAATCAACACTATGAGTTCGTCCAATGATTCTGGGGGCATTCTAGACACTGCTCTGGTAAAGGCCCCCTATCTTCATGATTTCGATTCGGTCGTGGATGGGCGCGGCTTTGTTGAATCTGTCAACAATGCTCCGGAGAGACTCGGATGGTTGCCTTCGGAGCCTTTGTAGCTGCGCCGCGGGGTGGTCCTGCGTTTATAGCATAGCATGCTGAGCCATGAAACAGGCAAATAACTCTTCCAGAGAGCCAATCGACTCTTCAGGGAGGTTCCGGAACCTGTCTCTAGCAGGCCCTTGCAAGGTGCTCATGAAGGCCTTGCACTGACAACCTTTCGGAACGGGACATAGCCGCCACGAAATCTGAGACATGGTTGATGGGGTCGCCGGATCCATCGTATATCGGGAGTCTGTCCGGAAGTCGCAGACCAGGAACAGGGCGTTCATCAGTAATAGCCCTCGTAAATGCAGCCATACCAATCCTAGCAGTTCTGGAGTAAGGACTCCCTCTTCTCTCACGAAGCTGCCTCCCAAACCTTCCGGCTAGCTCCGTAATAGTGTCCCCCTAGGGACGGGAGTGGCTGCCTCATAGTTTCCTTATCTAAATCGTTAGCAGGAACAACAGGAACAGAAGGTACGTACAGGCTTCACTAACGCGAATCGGTTCGAATCCAGGCGGGTAAGGCGGAGAATCATCATCAGACTGGGAATCTCGAGGTCAAAGGAGGGATATTCGCTATTGGATAGCTTTCAGAGGCTACACTTTCAACGCTCGAACTCTTGAACTACTGGAATAGACAGACCGCAAGGCGCGTGACCATTGCCGTTAGCTCAGCATTATGCTCATATGGACTGTAGAAACAATAAAATGGAGTTGTTGGTCGGTCCCATTTCTTTTAGCCGGTAGCCACATGTCAAGCAAAAGAAATCTTCAAGGCCAATGGGATCTTTCCTAAAAGCAAGCGTTCGAACATCGACTTCCAAAGAGCCTGGACCACTGGTAGACCACGATAAAAAAAAACTGACAGCACCTCAAACAAAGAGTTACTTAGCTCACTAGAAAGACTTATTTTGCATGGTCCTCTTTCTATCTTTTCTTTCTCTTAACCCGAGGCTGGACTCAATTACATCGACCCTTGTTGAGATCTTCGTCAGAAGGTAGCCGTAGGGAAAGCTGAAATCAAGTGTAACGACTCGTAGGTTATTACAATTACTCGTTTCACTATCGTTCCACGCAATCTGAATTGCATCCACGCAATGTTTATAGCGCCTACGACTACTGGCAAAAAGGAAACTGCAACATTTGACAATGGGCTCTGCCCGGACTGACTGACTTTATACAGAGAGAGGAAAAGCTGCAATCCAAGCTCAGTAGGGACCGGTTAAGAGAAGAGATGTTAGCGGTCTCCGAGTAGTACCAGGGAGCTAGAAAGGATGAGTAATAACCAGTAAAGAGAGGAAAGCGAGAACGACCACCCATAAAAATAATCATGTTGATGATGCCCCAGCTTGTTTACCCAACCAGACCTAAGACCAGCAATGCCAGTAAAAGAAAGAATTGCTTGCGCCAGTCCACTCATTGCTATCTGATAGCCATTAGAAACCTTCTAACTATTTAAATTACATACATATAAAAGCTGCTATTATTGGTGAATCGTCCGCTATACAAGGTACTTTCGACAAGTAAAAGAACAGAATGCCGATGGATTGTAGGTTTGGAACCAACGAGAGTAACGATAGTGACGATGAAGTTTTCGTTCCTGTTCCGGTTATGTGGAAGTGCAGACGGTGGATCAGGTCTTTTCTTTCTAAAAGGGATTGTAGTAATTCTTGTTTTCTAGTTCAACATTGTCTGTGGGCTGCATCCTATTTTTACTGATGTAGTATCAGCAAGAGCCCGGCTTGTGAGTCAACTTGCAAACATGACGAGGAAAGTAAGGATGAGATGAACAAACCCAGGCGGTTGTTGGATGCTATTAGTCCTCTTCGAGATCGCCGTGTAGAAAATACACCTCACAAATCTTACACCCAACATAGAGAAATAAAGACGAAATTAGGGGTGCTAGAAATGCAAGAGGGACTCGCTCATATGGTCTAGCATCATAGCCCCTAAGTCCTATCTTCTTTTACGGAAAAGTGAAGTACTCCATAGCAGATTGCTCACTAATGAAAAGGTTAAGGTAGGCAATCGAATCCAGTCTTCTCGGTTCAGTGCCTATTGATAAGTGGTAGGCTCACCATCGAGAAAAATAGCTCCATTTCGATTTCATCTCAGAATTTGAGAGGGGATCACTCGACCAATAAATAGAGGGGGTATAGTAGGGGTGGGGAAGCCCTCTTTTAGTAAAGCTTCTCTTCACTTATTTCTTTTGGCTTATACATGTGAACAGACCATGAATTCTCAACTGTTCTCAGTTCTTTAAGCGGAGGAGCATTGATGGCCGGCCGAGGCAAGGAACAACATATCCAACATGGCCGCCAACGCCCAACAATTCGGAATCAGAACGGATCATGCTCCCAAACGCCTCTGGAACATGTTGATTCATTGCGGCAGAGGAATGTGGGACATCATTAGGGACATATGAATGGTTAAAGCGCTGCCGACACTATCGAGCAGAGTGATTCGATTTTCCACATCTTTGGCATTGAACTCCTGACCGTGAAAGAGTATGAGGGTACTTGGGTTGTGGTTGTTGGATCCATATTCTTTCCTTTATTCGTACAAGAGCTGGCTTTGCCTTCAAGCATTAGCGAGCGGGAATGAAAGGATTAGTAGGTCCAGATACCTGGCTATCCTATGGCTCTCCATTTGTTAATCCAAGAACCCTTTCTTTAAAGGAACTATCACCCACCGGAAATTAGCACATAAGCAACTCCCTCATAAAAGCTATATTCCTTTTAGTTTTGTACTGGAACGAAGTGCTCTTATGATACCACTCTCTAACTACGGCTTCATTTGTTGGGATCAGTCTTTCTGGCATTCCATCCATCCTCTCCTTTCACTTGAAGTCGTTTTTGATGAGGAGAAGGGAAAAGGAAAGCCCAGCAAAGAGACTGGGGTCGAGAACAACCCTACCATTTGAAACGAAGAGGATCCGCGGCGGGCTAATTCGACTTTTGCTACTTGGAGTTGAGCCGGTACACAGCCCCATGAAGAACAGAGAAACGAATTGCTGATATGTTGCTGAACGATTTGGCTACTCTGGAACTAATATACAGCAATCATCATAGACCTAGCCGATAGTATGTTGAGATGTGTGCCAGGATGATCCAGTATCATGTAAAAGGAATGAATGTAAGGAAAAACGGGAAATATGAACTCCATTCAGTTCTCCTTCTAAAACTCTTCTTCTTCTTCCTCCTTTCACTGCATTTTCCTTAGTAACAAATTGTTATGAAAAAGTAACAGTTAAAGGAAGAAAATAGTAACATTCGAAACTTCCTGTTAGAAATAGTAAAGAAAGGAGAATTCCGACAATAACGTAAGTGATGCAGAAGCGTATGGGATGGCTAGTAAGGTTGCAAAACCCTTGGTCTAACATTTTGTTATGAACTGGCTTGGCTGGACAAAGATGGATTGAAGGATGGATGGAATGAAGGAGTGAAAGTGGCACAGGACCTTCTATCGACCATAGGGCGTACTCTTACTCTACCCTTACTGAATTCATTCTATTGAATGAAGCGTAAAAAAAGCTCCTTCTCGTGTTTGTTGCGTTTCTTTTCGTGTTGTCTGTGGATTTATAACAAAGGCAACCTATGCCATTTGCTTGAAAGAAGTTCTGTGCTGCTCACCACTCCTTGAGGCCAAGGACGGGGTCGAACCGTCATTCCAGGATTTGCAGTCCGATACATTTCCATTATGTTACCTAGCCCTCGTGTGCCAAAGTCAAACGGTTGTTCTTCCTTCTCCGCTCCCCCTTTATATGCGGCGTCGGGTTACCTTTTCACTACTGAAAGTATTCCGCGGTTGATGAAATGGGCAATTCCATCGATCCTTCACTGCGTCCACCGCGTAATTCAATGAAGCGAGTCAAAGAACAGAGCTATTAACATAGCGGTAGCGGAGAAGCGAGTAACAATCCACTCCCTATACTTTATTTGACAGGGGCTATCAATAACAAGAAAAAAGTAGCAATTCCGTTTCAAATGGTTTGAGCTTGGAAGCAACCTGCTATCTATCAATAGGCGAGAACAGACTGCTTCGCCTATCGTTGTTGGTCGGCTTGAAGACATCAGAGGAAGCAGCCCTAGCCTCTATCCGGGTACGTCATTGCTTCATTTGTTGAACCTTGGGGATAACCATTAGCATTGAGGTGCTATGGAATTTGAGTTGCCCACACCACCTCTATCATACATACGACATTAGACGAAGCGAGAGTGCATGGTCAACACAGACCTAAAGAGCCTACGTTCCGCTTGCAGCCACAACCTAACTTGCACGAGATGAAACAACCGAAGCTACTGGTAGTCCCGGCATCCTCAACGTTTAAATAGTTAGCAGTACAGAACGAGCGACTCATCGGTCCGGGGAAAGAAAGGGACCGGACCGCCTTTGCTTATCTTACTCTTACTAGTCGCTCTATCCATTGGTACCAGCCTTCATTCCATCCACCCTTCGCTCTGCTCTCGCGTTGTCGGATTGGTTGAATTGCTTCTAAAATAAAAGGAGAACTGGCTAAGGGTTCCAGGTTTGAAGACGCGAAGAAGAAGCTGCGAACGATTTTTCGAAGGGGCGCTCCGATACCATATCATAAAGAGGAAAAGCGCAAGCGTCGTTCTATCCGGCTGGATGTCATTCAGGAAATGCGTAAAAGATTACAACTTAGTCCAGTGTTTCCATTATTTATATTACAAGGCCCAACGGCTATTCTATAGGCCTGCCTTTATACCAACAAGTAGTCGGACTCTAATGAAGGAAAAGAAAGAATGTTGCAGTTCAAATCAATTTGATTACTCCCCGGAAGACTTGTTCATGTTCATCTTGCCGATGAGATGATAGTCTTGCCTTGCTCCAAGTCCCTTGGTCAAAACATCCGCTATTTTATTTTTGGTGGGCACGTATTCAACCTTGATGACCCCCGACTGTACCTTCTCTCGCATGAAGTGGATGTCCATTTCAAGATGTTTGGTTTGGTTCTCTCATGCGATTCTTTGTGATCAGTATCGCAGACTGACTGTTGCAATTGGCGGATGATCCACCCGTAGATCCTTCAATAAGTTGAGTACCCACAGAATTGAACAAGTGACATGCGACATGGCCCGGTACTCTGCTTCAGTGGAACTACGAGCCACGGCTTCTTTGATTTCATTTTTTGCTCTGCCAATCCGAGCTCAAAAATGCGTCGTTGGGAGTCTATGCCGAGCTTCGCTGACTCACATACTCTTACTCGAGGTTGGTTGCTGGCGACTGGTTGGCTATTCATCTGAAAAAACAGAGGGTTTGCCGGTTTCACAGAGGAGATGTGCTGAGTTTCATTCAGTTATTAATCACTCAAATCTTAGCTTAGCTAAATGGCTTGCAGAGTTGAGTTAGAATCCAATTTGGATGTTTCCGGCCTTGTTATAATTGAATAAACTACCTCCGATAAAAAATAGTAATAAAGGCGGGTTTATACGCCCATCTTTATGATGGGGTTGTTGACTCCTTACTTAATGGTGTCATTACGTTAGAAAGCCTGCAAGCAATTCATCCGTTTTGGTTAGTTTCAGTCTTATCCGGAAAGAAAGGAAAACTAGGTGAAGAGGGTATAGTGACAAAGAGCATAGCGGACCAGAGGCATATTCATATGTCGAAGACGGAAGAGAAGTTGAAGTAGTCCCCCTTCTGTGAGGAGTAGATAATTACAGCTGCAGCCACTTGTCTTGATTCAGCTAACGAAGAGCGTGGAAACAACCATAGTCTAATCTGTATGATTCATATAGTAGTTCCCCTTTATATATAGATGGTCCATAGGGAGTCAAATCCAAATCTTCATTCTCAAGGGCATCGATCCTTTCACTCCGCTACTTGGTTGATGGCTTCTTCTAGCTGTCGTTCCTCTCAATTTAATAGATTCACCCAAAAATACACTTGTGTATTTTTCCCACTAAGAAATCTTGTTTATGTTGAGTCAAGTCCATGACTAAGGAAACATTAGGCGTAAGCGCTCTTGTCATGGGAATAAACGTCGCCCTTTGAACTCAGTGGTAGAGTAACGCCATGGTAAGGCGTAAGTCATTTGACTAAAGTTCGATTTGGAGATCTACGAAGGAACTAACCGCGTTATCATTATACTGAGTGTGAGTATAGTATTTCGAATTCGAAAGTGGGAGCCGGTCTATTTTTATTATTATTCATAATCATAAGCCGACTCTTCTGTTGAATCACCGAACAATAAAATCTATTGCGAAATGACCAAAAGAAAAAGTAAGTGGACCTGGCCCATTTAATGTTGACTATATCCGCTATTCTGATATTCAAATGGGATAGAGATCAAATGTGAACACCACCCCCATTTCTCGAAAGAATTTGTGGAAATTTACGATTCAATCCGCTTGTTCCTAGATTGGATATGGGAATAACCATTTATTTCCTTATTTCCGTCCTCTTACAGATAAACCCTTCTTACAAGTCATAAGATCAAAGCGATTTGAACTATCTTTCTTTGACTTAGATTCCCCAGTCATTTCTATCTAAATGTATAGCTTATAGCTATCACATCGCAACTGAATGTACCAAATAAGTTTCTACCGCCCCCTCCTCTGTGTCGACTGTTGCTATTCCTCCCTTGGACCTCACATCGTTCTACTGTTTCCCTCTTCTCTTCCCCCAATCTCCCGGAAGGGAAAAAGCATAGCAAGCATGCGGCTAAACTCTTCACGGGCTACTCGTCGGAAGATGAAGAAATTCCACAACGGGGGCGCATCAACGTTCTTGGTGGAAAACCACGTCCTATTCCTATTGACGAGCTCCAATAGACTGATTGGATTCGGGATTCTATAGTAACTCAATCTACCGCCTCAATGGCGGGGAAGTCGAAGTCGTTTTGGCAAATATGTTAGCAGCCGCTAACACCTATGTTTAAGCTGGACGTCATCCTGTACAGCCAATCTGCTCCTGTTAGGCTTCACCGGAAATATCCTAGCATGGTGAAAAAGATTACCAGATGCGGTCAAGTCTTCAATACAATATGATCACAGATAGGTCCCGATGGGAACCTACTTCTTCATTCTTTTGGACAGCCGATACCTAATCCGGTAGAAAGCCTTCTTGCCACTATTCGCCTTCACTTCGGGGGTCTCTCAGATGATACAATCAGTAAACACACTGAGATTCTTCCGGGCCTAACAGGCGTGCCCTTGAACTATTTCACGGCTTTAGCCCAATACCCATTGGTCACTTCACTCTTCAACTCAATGACTGAAAATAGAATAGGTAGTGATCACTGAACCCCTTCAGCGGCGGGAAAATCGTTAGCCTTTCGAAAACAATTCAGAGTTGGTGCGGTTACGAGACAAGAAGATATTGATTAGTCTCCACTCAGGGACTGCGGCGTATCGCTATTCCTTATCTCTCCGCGTGGAGCTATAACATTTGCATTTCTCTTACATTAGACCGAATTAGTGGGAAATTTCCTTCGACCTAAACGGCCTCTTCTGGGAAGTTCCCTAGGAGGTATTTTCGCCCGGATCAGAAGGGCTCGTACACGTTAGCCTCCATATATCCTTCTTTTTTGAATACTGATAGTAGGCTTTATCTTTGTTTTTTTTTCATCTTCATTAACATTCATTATATGTATTTATTTTAAGCAGCTATTTACGATTCGCCTCCACTTTATTTCCAGCTGGGGCGGGTGTCTTTGCTGTTTCAGAAGCCTTCGGAGACTTTTATCAAAATAGTGAAGGTGGACGTCTTCGAAATCCCCGAGAGCCCCGTAAACCAAACACTTACGGGAGCCCCTTCTCAATCACCAGGCGCTAACGAATTGCCCACGCTTCCGGGGGACCACTTCTCAATCACCAATCCTCCATAACCTTTCTTCCTCAGATTATGATACCACTCCGGACATAAGCAACAATTCAACCACTCGTAAAGTCGAGCACTTTAAACCTATCTATCCTATTTCATTTGCCTTTATCTTTACTCTTCTTATTCATTCTTTTTCGTTCTATTTCGAATTATTTAAGAAAATGTTGACGCTGCTAGGAGCCTGGCCTCATATCCATGATAGATAGAATATCCGGGAATCCCTGCACTTGCTTGATGGCAACTAGATCCTCTTGAGAAAAGCCCTTTCTATCCCGTTCCGTTTCTTTCCGGAACCAAAGAAAAGCGGGAAAGTGCAAGATTCTCCCGGAGTGTTGGATTCTTTCGGACTATAGTTCAGGGACAGAGTAGGGAGAGGGTGGGAAAAAGCTCGACCGTTAGGGAGATATTTAAACCTTGGATGAGAATTTACACCGAGCTCCAGCTAGTGCTGTGCTCTAAAGCTCCTGCGGTGTTCTGTCTTCAGCTACTCCTGTGAGACTCTCTACTGTTGTGAGTGTGAAGGGGCGCGCTTATCAGAAGGGATCGCAAGAATATATATTCAGAAGTGGGAAATCAATCAGTCATAGCTTGACTATGGTTACATTTCTTTATTCAGTCAAGTCAGTGTGCACCAAACCCGCAGCAGAAAGCCTAGAAGTCACGAAAGGAGTCCGAGTGAATCCCTAGTCTAAGGAGCTCGAAATCCATCATTGGCTAAGGGCTAAGCTTAATTCCATAGAAGTCAAATCAAAGTGAAACCCACTGATTAGCACTTTTCATAAGACATTTCCTTCGAAGGAAGGTAAGGCATTCTGGTTTGCTTTCCGGAAATCGACTGGGCTAATGAAACTAGGCTGTCACTCAAGGAAGGAAGGTCTTTTTCAAGGCATCTCACTCTTCATCAGTCTGTGGCATTACGCTTTGGTAAATAGCATATCTGTCTGTTTACTTGTCCTCATCTAGGATCTCACTCTAACTCGATGGTTTGGAAAGGAGTGAATGTCGCATTTCGGGTGGTGCTTGTCGGCATATCTGCTCTTTCAGAGTCAGAGTGGTTCATTCATTAGTCCGCATGGGACAGTAAAGGATTTGGAATTACCGGGGATGGGAGCAAGTTCAGTTAAGGTAACCTAGAAGGGAATCCGGGGATAGCATTTCATCTGCCTTTGGCGAATCAATCAGTGCAAGGTTTTCCTCCTTTTCTGAAGGACCCCATACGGGAACAGACTTTATAACCTGCCCCTCCAATCCTCCACAATACCTTTTCAGGTATGTGAGGGAAAGAATGACTGATATTCAACAATCCCCTTGGATTCCAAGAACCAAGGAAGTTGAAGAGAGACAAGGGTGGTTTGAAGAACATATCGCCAGAAGGATAACAATTGAATAAGTCTTGACTCTCTCGGAACTACAACACTCATGAAGTAGCTCATTAACTACTAACAAATACAATTCTTGAAGTGTCTTCTTTTATATCTTAAGTCAAGCTCAAGAGACCTCATGAAAGGATAGTGCGGGGTGATAGAGACTATTGCTACGGGATAGACCAGAACTTCGGGATCAACCTCAATGAAGCGTAACAGGCTTAGTATAGAGTAGTAGCCCGCTCTGGGTCTTTAACCGCATGGAAAAGCTCGATCAATGTCCTCCTCCCCGAGGTTCGAAATTAGCAGGTACCTTTCCTGTCACCTGTTAGGTCTGTCCGCCATGGGGCCATTAGTGCTATGTTTTTTTAAGCTTTTATGACCGTTGCCCCTATAGATAAATTAGCCCTAAATCAGTAGCTGGGCACTCCGCTTTTCTCAAACCAAAAACGGAACCGGTACTAACCCTTCTTGGTACTTTGACTCTGGTTGTTGCAATCATATGAGTGTTGCACAGTCCTTGTTTAAAAACACACGCCCTACTCCCCATGCGCCCACCATACACACTGCTGATCACTCTGCCATGTCTGTAAGCGCACTGTCTCTACCTCAAATCTCACATTACCAAACACATTCTTAGTCCCAAAGTTATCACTCCATTTTCTCTCTGTTGGACAACTGTGTGATCTTGGTCTTGATGTTCACTTTTCAAGTCGTGGTTGTCTTGTGCAGGATCAAAAGACGGGACAGGCCGTAAGGCGGGACGGTGCACTTTCATCATTGCATCTTCCCTTGAATCAACCGGAGCCACTGTTACATCTTCTATTTGGCATTCTCGCCTTGGTCATCTTTCCTTTCAGCGTTTGAACCATTGAATTGATAGGGGTTTACTTGGCACTGTTAAACAAGAACATGTTGATTGTATGTCAGTTGGATAAACATCATGCTTTGCCTTTGAAAATAAAACCAATTCAACTAGTTCATTTTTTGCTTGGAAAGAGATTCCTTACGAAGAAGGGTAAATCAAGGACCCTTTATTTAGCTCTCTTCCCTGGTGGAAATTAAACGACTTCAAACTCTGTCTTAGCAGACTTGATCTTCGGATTATGTTGTTATGAGAAGGGACCTAATCCGATCTGTATTCCAGAACCGGAAATGCTCTCGTAACTGGGCAGGGCTTGAAGCAATCACAAAGAGCTTCTAAGATGTTAATTGTGACTACAGAGCCTACTAGCTCGCTTTAAAGAAAGAAGTAGCTCGGTTAAGAGCTAGAAGAAATCATACGCGAGGAAGGATAGGAAAATGCGAGACAAAGCCCTCAAGAGCACGGCACACTAACGAGATCTTTAATAACTGTTAGAGAATACGACTTTCCGCAGTTTATAGTCGTATAGTCGATACATTAGTAGTCTCTCCTTTCATCTGGGATATTAATAACTAAATACACCAGGTCGGGTACAGATTTAACAGCATCTCTTGAAACATCACCACTAGCCAGCGGGCTAGGATATGCGTATACAAAGAGAAGGGAAACTGCAAACTTTGACTTGAAATGAAAGACAATTCCGAATCAGCTTTGTCTACTTCTCTTCCTCATAATTGCGCGGAAACAGCCACAACCTGTTCAGTTATCCAGCTCCTTTTACCCTTGAACTGGGGGTTCAGATGTCCGTACCTTTGGTCCTTGGCAGTAAGCTTGCTCCTTATCCCCTTCCATTGAATGGATTATGGTTACTAATAAGTTGATTAACGCTTCAAGCTACATTAGCAGACCGACCAGAATCCGTTCAAACGGGCAAAGCAAAGGCTTAGGCTAACTCAGAGCATCGTTCGTGCACCGTTCATGTCAACGCACGCTGCTGGAAGCTTGTTCTTTTCTTTAGTTAGCATTTCTGGCTAAGAAACGCATTCAGAAATCCTCAGTTTCTTTTGTTCAACTTATTAAGGTAAGGGAAGACCTGAGATCATGCATAGGTAATCATCGTTGTCATTGGATTGAGAAAGCAAGGTCTTTCAATGCTTTGATCCACCCGCCGATGAGATAAAGGTGAGAGTTGATCGGCCGAAGCAGCGATCTCATACTTTTTGCCTAAGCAAAGACGGGTCTAGTAGCTGATCCTTTGTTTGGAAAGGACTTCACTTCTTTCTTTAATAAGATGTTGTCGCATAGCAACTCAAATCAAAGTGCTTAGGTAAGAAGCAAGGAAAGAAGGGTGCACGGCATGCTTACTTAATCTTTACTGATACTTCATGCATACACCTGCGGGGCTGGGGTCCTCTTGTATTGGACTTGCCTACATATCCGGTTCCACCTTGGAATCAAGCCCCATCCCTGTACTGTAGTTCTTTGATTGGGGGGAGTGCTCCGTTTTTTTTTTATTTATCATGGTCAAATCTTGGTTCATTTCATCATTGGGGAAAGGACTAGTCTAAGTAGAAGGTAGGAGAGTTGGAGCGAGAGAAAAGCAAGCTCTAGTGGTGGGTTGTTTTCACGGTCCCTTTCCCGGAAATAGATGAAATTGAGTCCACACCTTACTGTAAGAGGAGGTCGGCCTAGATGCCTTATTGACTTGCAGAGCATAGAATGTCGTATCCCAACATTTTATCATTTCGGATAAGAATAGACCCTTTCCTATCCTTCTGATCCGGGGTCTTCTTTCATCAGCTGTGAAAGCATTTTTAACGAATCTGATTCAAAAAGGCTTAAGACGAGAACAGGGTAACAGGAGAAATAGAAGTGAGGGAGAAGCGCTTTCCCGTCGCTCAATTGACTATTGTTCTTACATCGGAAGATTTCTTTCTTCGAGTTCTCGCTTTTTTGACCAAAACCTTTTTACACTATACTTTATGTTAGAGAGTTCAAGGGCGCCCCTTACGATCTTTCTTTCTTCAGTCCGGGAATAGATTGACTATTGAACAATGGTTTTTTTCTTTCTTATTTCCAGCTCACTTCCTTCAATCTTCACTGGCACAAGAATCTCCTCAACCTGAAGATAGAACCGAGTTTACGAAGGCTTCGAGTAGTGGGCCAATCACCAGACTGCTCTGAAATAGGTTAATCGCCGGAGACAAGAACGAGTGAATCTAGTTTCGAGAGCATGCCTTACTATACAAAATAGGGGGCGTAGAGTTTCTAAGTGAAGGCAAGCGCAACTATCTATTTCATATCTTCCCTGTCAGCAAAGCAGGTCCGCTAGATTCATGAGTCGTTTCAACAGTTGCGGCCAGAAATCAATTGAGACGAACCAGAGTAGTTCCGGGACGACATATAACAGAGACTCTTATTATGTTATGGCGCAAGACGAAGGGCGGAACGTACGACCAGAGCTCTCGACAGTACAAGCAGAAGGATGCGCGCTTGCTAACTAAGAGACTCAGATCGTTAAACAGTTAACTCCTTTGAATATAAAAAAAGAAGCATAAAAAAGAAATAGCCCCACAAATAAAAGCAAAGAAAAAAGAAAGAAGCTTACGGCTTACTAAGACAGACGGCTCTGAGCACTCATACACATTGACTCGATAGAATAGGAGAATACTCCCCGGTAGAGACTACCAGCTTAGAAGAATCAAAGATGAAAAGAACTCAAAGATGTTAGCCTGAAAAAGCCTAAGGCTTGGGGCACTTCGTCTTGCTTGTGTAATGCCTTTGAGAGAGAGGTGCCAGCATATTTTTGCGATATGTCCAGGAACACCTGGCATGTCTCATTTTTATATAGTTCTCGTTCTGCCGGCGTCATACGCCGGGAGTTGCTGGTCGTCGTTGTCCCTGATTTGATCTGTTGCCATCACCATTTGGCTGGTAGCTAGTGTTTTGTTGTCCTTGATTGAGAAGACGAAGATGACTGGGGTTTGAATTGTGGGCTTGAAACCCACGACAACTTGAGTTTAAATTGTGATCCTCTCCGGCTAACTGTTAATTGCGAGATCGGCGTGGATTTGGCATTTCATGCATTTTATCACAACAAACTAACAGTCCCTCTCGGCCCTTGACGCAATATCTTCTTGGCCCATGAAAGAAAAACGTCGTGCATTGCTACGACCTATCGCAATACTACTCTTTTTGGCCATCACTTCCGACTACCCACCCTCTCCCCCCAAACCTTGTTCCGGGCAACTCCACTCAATCAACATGGAAATGTTATTCAATATATAAATCCGATAGTCTAGTATAAAGCCAACTAACTAGGGTAAGAATCATCTACCAGCTTAGAGAGAATAAAATGGAAAGTGTTCTAGCAACTACTTGATTCTTCGAAGTAGTGATCTTGTGGCGACTGGTTAAATGAAGAGATTAAGTCAGTTTTCATTGTTCTATTTGTGTCTAATGTTCGGCTTAGTCGAGATTGAGTTGGTCTTCAGTCTACCGCACCGAAGGTTTACGTCAAGTTGAGCTTCAAGCGAACTATTGGAGTAGAAAAGTGACCTTTTAGGCCTTGGTCTTCTTATTGTTATATTCAGTTCCTTCCCCGGATTCACTTCTTTCTCCTTACCTGGAAGCCTGGAAGCTATAGGCTAAGAAGAGGAAGCAAAAGCCGAAGCTTGACTAATAAGGGCGGCTAGCCTTCCTTCTCCAGCTCCACCAGAGCAGAGCATTTAAAAAGAGCGCTCGGAAATCGGGCAGGGCAAAGAGAAAGATCGTGTAACTTGACAGGTGCAGCCACGACAGCTTCTTCCTCAACCCGAACTTCTTCTTCTTCCTTCGAAGAGGTCGATTCAGCAGCTTCAGTGACCTCGGTTAGTCTTTGTGTAGAAGTGAGTGCTTCAGGTGGAGTTGCTTCGATGCTCTCAACCTGGTTTGGATCGTTTGACTATGGCTTCGTGTTCTTTCCAATCATAAGCTCGATGACAATAAAACTCTCGATATAGGCTCGCTTTCTAGGCCAACTAAAAGAGCTTAGCAAGAGAGCAGCAAATAACTGGCTTTACCTTGATCGAGTTCTGGATCTACTCAGCGCTACTAAATTGGCTTAAGCGAGGCTCTCAAGTCATTAACATCAATAGAGACTTGACTCACCCGGGCAGCTTTCCAGCGGGGTAAAATAGGACGCGAAGTCTCCTTCGGAATAGATTCATCTGTGAAAGATATTCGAAATCCGTTATCATAGGCCTAGACCACTGGAAGCCGATTGTGTCAAATATCAAGTAAGGAAGGTCATTCGAGAGGTATCACACGAAGACATTGGAGTGCAGCGATCTAGAAAGTCCAAATTGCTTTGTCTATGCACTGGCAAACTAAAATAAGATACCCATCACTCATCCGCAAACAGTTTATTTTTCTGTGGTTCAGAGATCTTATTTGTTTGGGGTGCCTCGCGCCGCTGCCGCCGTTTCTAGGACCCCTGATAGTGAAATTCCAGAAATCGGATAACTATCACACACTTTACCTTTGTGTATCGATTTCAGTTGAGTCAACGCTTTCAGTCCGCAGCATTATAATCTAGTTTCTTTTGAACTGAACGCACCTCTTCGGATTTACGAACAAAAGCTTCGCAGTGAAACATGAAGCACATCAGCCCATTCTTTCCCATTTGGATTGTCTTAGTCCCGGTTACCCATGATGCGTATACCAAGGAGCTATAATCATGACAAACCTACTGGAGAAAGAGTAGCAGCCGTGTCCTTTACCTATCGCGCTTTTCCTGTGTGTTTTCTCCTTCCCTCTGAGCGTTGGGATAGGACCCCTGGAAGTCCCAGTACCGAGTTTGTTTCGGGATTTGTTCTTTCCTTTCTATCATTCTTTTAAGAAAGTCTCTATTTCTTCTCCCGAAATTCGCGGCTATATAAATAGTCTAATTTGTTTCAATTCCACACGGTCAGATTTCTTAATCTAGTTAGAAGTAGCTCCAAGGTCTCTCGAGCCTGATGGAGGTGGTCTGCAATGTCTTGAGTCCTACGACCAGGGGGAAGAACAAGAGCATGTTGATAATCGAGTTGGAGCAACTCTTCAATTTGATCTTTTATTCTTTTATTGTATCAAAACACAAGTCTAAGAGCCGAGCCGACATATTATCCGAATTGCCGGCCTAGAAGTCGACCAGCACGAAATACTACTATTAAAACGGTAAGTTGAATATATGCAAGGCCCGCGAGGGTGATGATTTCTTGGCGTCGGATAAAAATGGAAGAATATTAGGGTTAGGTTTGACAAATGGCTCTTTTGGAGCCGGAAAAAAAGAAAGAAAAAGCAGCAACCCGAAGCAAAGCGAGGAGAGCGGTCTTACAAGAGTAAGCGAATGGTTAATTCACTCAAGTCTTTCTTGGAAGTGAAAAACCAAAAGATGCTGTCTACCAAAGAACGCATGTATAAGTGGGCGAGCAAGCGAAGCCCCCAGGTCCATTCCTTGGTTTAATCTCTTCCTTCTCTTCTCTGCTTTCTAACGCCGGGCCATATAATGCAGATACCACCCCAGGGAACGGTTGACTTCATCATAAATCTTACAGGTCCTGAAATTATGATGGGAGGGTCGTCGAAGCTTTCCAGTCCCGGCTTGCGATCAAACGCCCCTGAAAAAACATTGCTCGTGAGTTGGCCCCTGGATAGATATACTTACTCCAGGTGAGCACCGACTTCAGATCCCAGGCCTATCATTTGCATTGTCTTGCAGAAGAGCGAGAGTTCTGGACTTTTCTCGAGAGGGGGCACGCACGTGCTTTTCAGATAGCAGACCTCCGAAGGCTGATTCATGGCCTGGAAGGAGAAGAAGATAGCATTTCCAGGACCGAGCCTTTCTCAAGCAAGGGCGAGGTTGGCAGCTCTTGATCCTGAGGGAAATGCCTGGGAAGTCGAAACAAACCGTCGGAGACGTATGATGACAACATAGCAGTGGGGTTTCTACGCCGCGGGAAATAGAGGCTGAACTTGATGACAATAGGGAGAAGTGGCTTTCCAGAAGGTTTTACACCGGGAGCAAGCGGAGTATTCTACGCGAGCATTTTGGAGGTGAAACCAGTTCTGCTGAAGCATCCTCTTAGACGCCTCTGTGATGATGATCGATTGAAACATTTGATCAGGTATATTTTATTCATATCCAGTGATATGCTTAGCAAGAACAACTACATCGTTTCATACCATATCAATACCGATACTTACTCAGATTATTGGAACCCAACGAGTATAAATCAGTACAACTAGCTGCAGCCATTACTGCTTGTGCGTTAATACATAGGGTAAACCCCCATATATCTCAAGAGAGGATTGCAACTACACAGACACAGACTCCGTTGTGGTTGGTAAACCACTACCAGGGAAATGTAATAGCTCCTCAACTGTATTAGGTAAGTTTAAGCTAGAATACAGAGTGGGTGGATGTAATTCACGAAATCCTATTCATTGATCACAGATGATGGTACGAATGTTCTCAAGCACAAGGGATCAGCGAAAGTATATCTAAAGAATGGTTTGAGTCACAGTACAAATATCTATCTCGTACAGAAGGTAGAAAGAAACTGAAGCATTGATTGGCATACTCTTCACATATTACCAAGAAGGATATGCTCGTTAAGCTTGGTTGTTGGAAGGTAACAAACAAGAGGAAACCAGAGCTAAACTAGCCATCTCATACGCTTCTGCATCACTTACGTAATTATTTTAATTATCCTGTTAAAGAGGAAGTTTCGAATGTTACTATTTTCTTCCTTTAACTGTTTGTTACTATTTGAAACAGTGACTTTTTAGACCAACCTGTAATATAAAGATGAAGAAAAGGAGCTCTTAGTTCTTTCTTCTTTGTAGTTATAGTTGGGAGTATTATTGCTATAGTTGCTGGAAGTTTGATTAGCAGTTTGACTCTGTAGCTATAGTTCGTAAGCGCCGAGTTTGAGTTCAGAGTTTAAACTATAATTCTAGGTTTATTGATTCTTTGTAGCTAGAGTAGTGAGCGGTATTGCGCCGAGGAGTGGTAAAAAGCTCGACCGTGCCGGGAGAGGGTGGATGGAATGAAGAAGAACATTCTGCAATATCAATGAATCAGTCAGCTTCATGTTACCAATATGCGTGGCAGGGGTTTAACCATTCGGCAGCTTGACAGACATAACCCGGTTGTCTTTGGATAAACTACTCACCATATAATCGGTTGCACCAGTATCTAACATCCAGGCAGTAATGACTGATTTCGAAGAACAATGTAGAACAGATGAACAAGATACCTGTCATGTTTGCAGCGGAACCCGAGTCTGTAAGTAAGAGATGCAGCCTCAACATGAGAAGTTGAAGGGGAGCTCCACGAATTGTAGAATTATCACTTTGTGGTTTGATTAGAGCCAAAAGTAAAAGATATTGTTCTCGGGTACAAGAAAATTGTGGACTCCTATCACCGCAGCTGATACATTATAAACTCTAGACCGAGAGCCCTGATGGATACCCATGCAGCAACTAACATTTCTCAACAGTATGACCAGGAATTACACAATGACTGCAGAGTGATTTATCTCTCTTGCTCTGACTGAAGGCAGTACGATTCAAATATTGTCCATTGTGATTAGCCGAAAAGTCACAGATTCCGCGTTGGGAGCATAATTAGCTGCAATCTCTCTCTGCTTTTCATCTTGTAGAATGTTGTAGAAAACCTTGTTTATAGGAGGCAATGGATCAAGCAATAATATCTGCCCTCTAACTTGCATAAAAGAGTCATTTAGACCCATCAGAAACTTCATAACTCTTGTTGTTGCATATCAATCAACGCTTTCATTGATCCACAAGTGCAAGTAGGAATATGTCTGTAGTTAGATCATCCCAAAGTCCCTTAAGCTTAGTGAAGTATGTGCTCACAGACATTTGGTTCTGAGTTAGAGCGCTAATCTCCTTTTGCAACTGCGGACCATTGCTTTGCGAAAAACGAGTCCTTCCTTTCCTGAGTAGTAAGGTCAGTCAGATCAATGAGATTGCTCAGTCGCAGTGGAGTTGTTTGGCGTTTCCTTAGTGGAAAATAGAGAGCATGGAAAAGTTTCTCTCTCATCCACTTTGAGCTCAATAAACAGCAGCTGGGTTGGAGGAGCGGTGCATCTTGAGCTTCAAAAGTCTTCGTCTTTGGAACCTGTTTAGTTTAAGCCCATGAAACCCCAACCAAGAGAAGCCTGTCCGAGACTTGCCATTCCCTAATGAATGTGAAGTCGAAAATTCTCTCATCCGATTCTTGAAGAACCGGTGAGGCTTTATCTCACACACAAGGTTGGGATTTGCATAACCAGTCCTTGCACTAGTTTCTGTACTCACTTACGCTCTGTTCTTTGACTCGCTTCATTATCTCCACTCCGGTACGAGAACCGAGGTTCTTTCCTTCTTTTTCATATGCTCGGGGCATCTTTTGACTTACATCTCCATATGGCGATACGGATTAGGGGGCGGCGTGCCGGAGGCCTTTTCTTTTATCAACCGGGCATGATCGGACCGGGGTTGTTGAATACGCAGATGAAGTGTAAGAAATCATCCTCTCTTTTACACGGTTCAGCCTCATAGTGAGAAGGGTCGGTCGGTCCGGTTGGAGTTGGATCTTTAGACTTTTCCTATGCAAAGGGCTAATTCTTAGAGTATGAGGCAGCCTTGCATGAAGCGAGGTATTCAGTGAGATGGCTTCTTTCTTTTGATGATGGTGGGGCTGCGGGCCTTTCTGCTGAAGATGGTTGGGACGGTTTGAATGAAACCCGCGGGGTCAAGTATGGAAAATATGGATGAGATGGGGGGTGCTGCGATCAAGTACTGCCAGAGGCCACTGCTTTACTTTTTAGATGAGAATGAACCCTGACCGAACCAACCAAAGCTTGATTTGCAGACAGGGGTGTATTCGTTTTGGGGGAAAGACAGAGATATAAGTGCCGATAGGGCTGGAATAAGCTAAAGAATCGAATTCCGAGATCTGATTTAGCTCATTGACTTCCTCAATTCCCAAAGGGATCACTTAACTGAACTGAGCGAGGGAAGTCAGATTCAGAAATAACATCCAGAGTAAGAGATCCTGGAATTCGAGATTCTATTCCTCTTCCCTCCGGTTCAGCACTATTTACTTCCTTGAATTGATCTATTTGCTGGAAGATCTTTTTTGTGCTCCTTCCCTTCGTGCAATGAAACATTGTTGCTTCTAGCGCTGTACTACAATTCCTTTACTTCATATTCATATCTGGGAATTGGAATCTATGTAACCTGCAAAGCTCCTTGCTTTTCCCGTTCCTCACTCATTGGCACAGTACCCTTTCTCCAAAGCTCTTAACTCGCGGTGCGGCTACAACGACAAAAGGAATGGAGTAGCTGAAAGGAGGGTAGAAGAATGAGAGGGCTGGAGCCTAAGGCATGATCCATCACCAGGGAAAAGAGACTAATGGTAGTCAAGCCAAGTAGTCTTCTAAATTACAATACTATACAGGTGGTACTCATGGGTTTCCAATAGATCACTCGTTCGCTATCGTCGTCGACATAGTACAAGGAGGGCGTTTAGCAAGAAATAGGTGCTGTAGGAGAGTTAGCCATGAAAGAGCGGATAAGGCATCAAAAGCAGGGCTTGGCTTATTCATCTGCACCACCTCACCTGACAGAGATACCTTCACAGCCTCGTTGAGCTAGCTTGAAAGAGAGTGAAGTGGAGGGGCGAGTTGTAGAGCCAATCAATAAGAAAGAATGGATAGCCTTGAAACAAGGTTCTGCAAGACTTCTTCTCTGCCTCTATACTAGTAGTTCTTCTTTGATTCTTCAAGCTCGGGGATTCTCCCGTAAGAATGAATACCAGAGTGAGAACCAGTTTCGAAAGGGCAATTAACAGTTAGCCTCGAGCAACGGGTCACTCGAAGAAATAATCCGTTGCAACAAGTATGAACGCTTGCTTGATGGTGGCTTACCAATCAGATCCACTACCAAGACTAAAGGATGCAAGTTCTCAGCTGGAACCTGGAGTATGGCGAGATAAGGGAAAAAAGCCGTGCCATGTGACCAAGTCCCAAGTCGGAAAATAAAAGAATTGGAATCACTCTGAAGAGGCCCGACATTGAACAATGCCAAAGATGTGTAGAATGGAATTTCGAGGTTTGGACCCGAAAGTAAATAGAGCTTCGAAGAATGGTCGGACTTCTTATCACTAAGAGAAAGAGAGTGAAGGCAGATTCAAGTCACAAACTACACCTCGGATCCCGTGTCCAAGACTTGATCTTTTATCGCAAAGGAAAAGGCTTGTTCTGAGCTAAAAGAAGAAAAGGATGTCCACGTGGTACTTTTCTTTGTATTTCTTATGCTCAAATGGATTCTACGATTTGGAGTTCCAAGTTCGACGATCAAGATTTCCCAGGGATCGATCGGTATATCCGACGATCTTCATCTGAGGGAGGGCAAAGACTTTGCCTTTCATACTTCCTTCAGTGGAGAGTCTCTTTCGCCTTGACTTTGGCGGTCATCCATTCGTAGGTACTGATCCATCGCTTCGGAGGTTTTCCCTGCCCTTAATAACTGGACTTTCGCCCGCCATGAGGCTAGGTTGTCGTGCTATATCCAATAGAAAAGGAGGGAAAGCCACTACACCGCTACAAAGTAGTCTAACCCCGAAGCGAACTATAGCTTCATATCTTGGGGATACCAAATCAACAGGGCTAGGCCCATATCGAAAGGAGCTTAGCAAGCCTAAGCTTTGTCTTCTCCTGTTAGAATATATCTAATTCAGCTGGATGATTGATTACTTAAGAAGCGATCTCATACTTGAATCTTTTTTTTTTAAGGTCGACTGTAATATACGCGAGAAGGTGCTAGAAGCACCCGTGCGGGACCGGGCGTGGAAGGCTAGCGAGCACAATTCGATAAGAGGTTTGTCTCCTGAGGCCGACTCGTAGCACCACTGATGCACTATACTAATGGCCGGTCTTCGATTTTTCCTTTGAATTGTCTCATATCAAGGATTTTTACTGGTATACTAACCTAGTATACCTTGTCAGAGTAGCACCTATACTATTAACGACAGGTATGTTGTTAGTTAACAAGGCACAAACTAAGACTATGCAGCTAGTATGTGAATACTATATATTATATGGAATGTTGGCTATTTTAGTACTAGATAACCTTACTCAAGGTATACCTAATGTCATAGTATAGGTGTAATGTACACTAGGTTGTCTTCATGAAACTACCGGTTGAATGAGTTGTATCAACAGTATCAACAGATGTGGTTTCATATTGGTATCATAAGGTGCTTCCGGACAGGAAGGAAGACTTGGTTTACTACCATACGACGCCGCTTCCGGACTGGCTTACTTGCTTGACTGCCTTACCAACGCGAGGAGAGCTACTAGCAACAGGAGCGGGAAAGAGCTATGTTGTAGTAGCCGCTCTCTCCCTTACACAAGTTGTCTTGCAGGAAAGATAGTGCTGCTAGCTCTTTGTTCAGGTTCATAGATCTCGCTCTATTCGTACACCTTGATTCTACTACTCATGACATAAGGATAAGTAGTTGGACTAGACCACAAGGGATATAGCAAACGAGGAAGAAACCATTACTAAGAGAAGAAAATTGACTGCCAATGAATAGACCATAGGGCATTAGAATCCTATCGGCTGGTTGAAGACACATAAGGGTCTCCGCGGGTGGGGAATGTTAGCATGCAAGGGTCGGTCAGAAGGAAGTCCCCCTATAAAGAAGGGAAGGGACGGAACAACTAGCAATAGACTGGATTTTGGATTACCGGATCTAATTTCTGAGCTCAAAACCATCTCGCCTTCTCTTGATCTATGCGGGGGCCCTCCCTTACTTCAGATATAGTCATGGACGAAAGAACGAGTACCCGATCTTCAAGAATAACCCCAGAACTCGAACTCGCCCCGGTCAAGGACTCTTTCTGAAAGCCCCTTTGCCAGCGTAGACAGAGGGAGTGGAATCGGGAGAACAGCCTTCTGGATTAGGTCTCCCCAACTCTTGATAGATTAACAGGACCAACCAAGTCAAAGACAGAGGGAAGCAGGGAAAAAGCAAGAAAACTTATAGCATTGATGATTTCGAACCCCCAGGAAAGAAAGCGGAAGGAAGGGACTGATAGCCGGGATCACATGTGATTGATAGGGAGAACCAGTAGATATTGTATTGATCAAACAACTGTACTTTGGGGGCGGATGAAGAGTTTTATAGGAAAGCGAATGCTAAAAAGGTCTTTCGGTCTCCTTTCGAAGTGACACTTTTTCACGCTCTCTATATGAGCGCTCACTCTATGCTATCACTAAAGAAAGTTAAAATAGGGGAGGTTGGGATATCCCCTTTTTCCGGCAAGCAAAAGGATAGCATTTAGTTAGGGCGGGGAATAGTTGTCAGCAAATAGTGAAAGCTGCCAAGTTGAATTGCCTTCCTCGGTTTCCTCTGATTAGAAGGTGGTGGCTGAACTCGCCGCAGAGTTCAGGAGGAGCACTTGGCAGCAGCTAAAACTGAATCCATACTACCTAAGGATGCAGGCACCCGCAAGGCTAACCGGGTCTCTTCCGTAATCCTCTCAGCTTCCGCTGCAGAACAAGAGATGGCAGAATAGAGAAAGTGATGAATGTATAAAATGTTGCAACTCAGCTATTAACATAGCGCCTTTTTCTTGTTGATGCTAAAGTCTTATGTGTTGCATATATGGGATGTGCTCTCAAATGAGGAAGTGGTTGGAATTTGAGGCCCCTCCCGGTCTTATGCAGCTCGAACCCTCTACGAGGCAGCTGTTAAAGCTTGGAGGTCCAAGTATCCAAGTTCCAAAGTCGACGACTGTGCGGCCTTTTCCTCGACTCAGAAGAGTCCACTGCAAATTACAAAGAGAGTATTCCCTTACTCGAACAGGATGATGCCACTGGATTTCATAAACCTGTCGTAATGGGCCATGGCTAGAGCTGGCAAAGAGGCCATGGAAGAAGGAAATGTGGATGGTTCAGAATCAGAAGGCTCAGATGATGACCAAATGAATACTGAAGTTGGAAAAAGATGGTCTGCTCTAGAATCGGGTAAACACGCTCGTGACCGCCAGGGAAAGAAGATGATAAAGCGAAATCATGAAAAGCCAGGTATACACATAGCACTTATGCTGTCACCCCTAATTTTTCATCTGCAGTTCTTCTAGATTTATTCTCATTCTTCAAGTCAAAAAGACGATAGCCATTTGGATGATGATTTCTGAACGGGAAAGAATAAAAAAGTAGGCAAAAGGCCTGACTCTGAATCTTTGATTTATTCACTGCCAACAAAAACATACTATTTGACTAGTTTGATTCACTAAGCTAGTTCAATTACGCAATTACACCAGTGTGTAAGACATCCAACATTCTCCCTGTGGTCGAGCGGCTTTATTATCTTCTAGAAGATCTCGGTCCAATCCAACTTCCTTTCTTTTGCGGCCGTTGGGTTCTTTGGTTGCTTATTCCACTTCAGTGGGAGGACTGTCATCAGTAGCAGCAGGTGGGCTCAGTTCATCGATTGCTGTGGATTCTGTTTCAGTATGAGTCCTATCTAAGTCGGTCGGGACTAGGCATTCGCCTTCACGAAGAGGATAGTGCTTTCAGACGGGGTTCTCAATCGTGCCCATAAGCTTAGCTTAGTTCCATGGAAGCTAAAGAGTGCATCCTTTTTTTCATACTCATACTAAGGTACGGCGCTATCAGTCCAGCGAAGCAGTAGCAATCAAAAGGGTACCAAGCAAAGGTAATTGAATACCAGTAGTATGCTTTCGTCTAACCTTCCTCGCCGGCCAAGCCACGATTGAGCCCTGGGACTGATCTTCCCGTTGGTTTTGCAAAAGCAGTACTCACAGTTCCAGGTCGTGGCATAGCGAAATTCCTCACCGAGATGACTGGACAACCTCTCGACCTGATCGTCCCAGCGAAGCGAGCGTCTTTGGCCTGTGAAGTAGTCCATTTTCTTTATTGAGCGGATTCTAAATAGTAGCAACATTTAGCTAATCTCACACCGAACTAGAAATTGTTATGTGAGTGGCTCTTTATCTTTATAGAGACTGAGCCCAATGGCTACCACCGGCGTTGTTAGTCAAAGGAAAAACCTCCAAGTTATTCTCCGACTCTAACAACTTGGATGACTTGCTTGTTTAGCTTGCCCCCTCTTTGAATGTGTACAGTTCGAGCAAGCAAATGGCTAGCAGGGCCGAGGAACCACAATGAATGGGACGACAGAAGTTCCACAAGAATATGACCAAAGATAGTTGTTCTTCTTCGTGCATGCAGGTCTGGCTCCTGATAAAATCGATATCTTTTAGCTACGTCTACCAATATATAACCCGGACCTGGCAGAAATTGTTGAATTACCACGGTTGCCTAGGGTAGGGCGAGGAAGAGGGCTAATAGCGCCAACGGGAGAGGAAAGAATCTTCGATTAGCTACAGAAAGAGCTAGAGAGTGGTTTCGTTCTGTCCGAGCCCGGTATCCTAGTAAGGCGGAGCAGTCTTAAGAGCTAATCCGCATTGGCTCAAGAGATCTTTGCCGGTGCTGACTTGGATCTCGGGTGACGGAATTACATGCGGGCGGCGGCGGAGGCCTTCTTCGAGATGGAAAGGTGACCAGCTTTATCCAACGACAACACCCGACGGGGCGCCTTTTCTCATCATCCAAGAAAGAAAGAAGTAAGAGAGAGAGAGTCAAAGAAGGCAGCTTACCAGCATGAGGTAGGTGTGGGTGTGGGATAGGTCAACTTAGACCTTACCTTAGTTGGAAGTCTATGAAGGACTGGTTATGCAAATCCTATTTTGGGAAGATATAAAGCTATTGATCAGAACAGAAAGATTTGGGGGGAAAGCCTACACTCGGACTAGGAGCAATCCTACATGACTATTTTCCTGACCTATAATAAGATACTGGCCCTTCCTGCTGGATTGATTGAAAAGGCCCTTTCCAACGTTTTCCAATTTGCTATGGAAAAAAGGGACTATTTGAAGCAAGTTCATGTTTAGTCCAGTCCTTCTCTTTTTTCGAAGTGGAGAGATTCATAAAATCTTCCTTCCTTCTGATGCGATGTGTAGGGCGTTTTCTATATAGGAGATGGTTAGGGGGGTGCCAGGCGTCTAAGAAGACATGGCCTTTTCCCAGGATATCTACTAAGACTCGGTCAAAAGATTCACGCAGGCTTACCCTCACTCCTCTATCCCTTCCTGGATGCCCTCATAGGAAGCAATCCCCGATCGCTTCGATACTTTTGCAGCAAGCAGGGGCGTTCTATAATAGTTGAGAATATCGGGGCAAAAGATTCGATTCTTCCGGAGAAAAGGAGTCGAATTATTTAGCTTACGCCCTTGGCGCTGCTTTTAGGGAAGGTGGGAAAAATGCAGTCGGAATCCACAACACTTTCAGTAAGGGATAAAGATGGGAAGAGGCGCTTTTGCCCTGACTCGGGGTTTTAGGCTTACTCTTCTTTAGCTGCGTGGTTTCGGGGTTCAGTTCACTTCATTCTATAATATACTGGCTAGTCTGGTGGTTTCATAAGTAGGTTTCATAGGGGTAGTAGAATAAAGCAAGAGTGGTCAGAATAAGTAGTTAGTATCATAGAGGTAGGTCCATTTCTTCCCGGAAGTCAGTATCTCATTTGGAAGTGTGATATGAATCTTAATAGTGGGATACCATTTTGATTAAAGTCCATATCATTATGGTATTTGTGAATGCTTGCAACTAAACAACCTTGCTTTTATGGGTACAAGATGAAATCATCTAATCCGCGCATACTTGACAACAACAGGCGCGACTAAAGCCAACTTTGTGGATTGATTGGTTGAGGAACGAAGTAGTGCTTTCTTCTGAACAGATTCTATATGTTCTTGAGTCCAGGGCAATTCCATCACACCTTCTCCCGCATTCCATTTAGGAAGAAGCCCCGCATTAGACCAGGGATAGACAGATGGCCCAAAGAGATTGTTGGAAGGGTACACGGATAGGGTGGGCATAGTTCCTCTAAGGGACGCAAACTAGCAATCAATCCTGCTCAGTTAACTAGCTAGGGGAGAATAAGCAAGCAACCTTAATACCTATAGGGTATAAGAGCAAAGAGCACCGGCCTAAGGTAACTTTTGTTTTTAATCCCATAGCGATTGGGCCTGTATCCCTAGCTATACAACATTGTGTGTTGGGAATAAAATACGAAGTACATTCTTGCCACTTGTTCCGATAATCACTACAAGTTGCTCTTAAGGCCGGGCCGGCTAGGCCAGGCTGTCGAGGGAAGGGCCAAGAGAAGGATTTTCGCTATTGGTAATTATTTTCATCAACGATTATTGAGACCAGTACATGACTGGCTCATGAAAGTGTTAGCATTGATTCCAATGGATGGAACCTTCGATCAACTTAAGCCTCTTCGGATACTTCAGTTTGAATCTGTGGTATATTCCTATGATTTAACAGCGGCAACAGATAGAATGCCTCTGAGGACTATGTTCTATGTTATGGAACAGATGTTCGCTCGGTCATTCGCAAGCGCGGTGGTTAATTCCACTCTAGCTTGTAATCTCTTTGAGGTGCCCTTTGTGAAAGGAAAATCACAAGGGTTTCACCGGTAAAATCAGTTGTTAGTTTTATTGTAGGACAGGACATTGGGCTACTACTCGTCTTGGCCTTTATTTGCTCTTACCCATCATATGATAGTGTGGGCTGCTGCAGAACAGGTCTACCCTGGTAGGGTATTTGATCGTTATGGTCTATTAGGTGATGATATTCTCATTGCCGATGAGGCCGTAGCTCTCAAGTATCGGTCCCTTATGCAGGCCTTTGGAGTTGGCATCTCAGATGTAAAATCCTTAGTGTCTCATACTGGTGGAGCTGAATTCGCAAAGAGATTCTTCATCAAGAATTTGGTGAAGGCGCTATGTTAATTGCCCTTGTCTCTCTTCAACTTCCACCAGAAGGCCAGGTGTATGATGTACCTGGTGCAAACTTATCCTCGATTTCTTTCTTGGAGAGGTCTCTTCTGAGGTGTACAATGGAAAAGTATCACGAATACCAACAATGGTACTCGATGCTACTTATGGATCTTTACTCGGGTAGTTCGGTTGAAGAGATTTTCGAAAGAGCACTGGATTCACCAGTCTTCATACGTTCCTGGAAACAAACACAAAGCGATCCTACTTTGGTTTGATCTGGAAATTGTATGAGATGGTAGATTCCATGGACTCTGGTTTACCCCCACTATTACCCATTAAAATGGATAATGGTGGTTGGTTCTGAAAATCTTCAACATTACTATACATTCCAATTCGTAGTTGCCTCTACCTGTCAAAAATTGTGCGAAGAGGAGGTAAGCCCTTGCCTTTTGGTTCCGAGCACGATGGAGTACAGTTAGAGCCATAGTACATAAGACTGATGGCGTCACAGAAATTGCCTAATACTATTTGATTTTCTTCACCTTTTGATTTCATGTATAACGGAGTTGGTGATCCCATGCATTGCATCACCTAGCCACTTTCTGCAATGATTCTCGAGGGGCGTAGCGAGAGCTCGATGCCTTAAAATAAAATTGCTAACAGCCAGTTTAATCCCGAGTATCAGTCCGAAGTCGATGACCTTAGCGAAAGCCACTTGAAGCCAAGAGAACTTGGTGAGTGAAATCTTACTCAAACAGTGCTTATTAAAGCATACCATTATGAAGTTGAGTAAGAACAACGCAACGCAAAGGGTCTATGAACATAGAGAGGAATATTTACATATTAATCAAAGCAAAAAAAAAAAAGCCTTTTCAATCTCTCCTCTCAACTCAATTCACATCGATCCTCTTCACATGGATTCTAAACCTGCTCAGCTATCTATAGGTTTCTGGATGGACAGATGAACTAGCTTTATTGAAAATCAGTAGTTAGCGCTGCTCCAATGCGATAGATTACCCCTACCTTCTCTAGAGAAAGAAGTCACCGCGGATAATGCTACTGCGAGTAGGCTCTATTGCTATGCCCTACTGCTCCAAGAACCAAAGCAAAGAAGGTCGCACGCTCTAAAGCGTCAGTCTGTTCAATCTGAAAGCGAACCAAGCCAAGCAAGCATTCCAGTCCTCTTCTCGATCCTAGGTCTCCCGGATACTTGCTTTCTGTCTCAAGTCCAAAAGAAGAGGTAGGTAGATCGTTTCGCAACCATCGTAGGTTCGACTCTACTAGTTAGATTGTTCACTTCGTTCAATCTTTTCTTTGAGCTCTCTTCTACCTCATTCGTTCTAGCTCCCTTTGAACGAGCCTAGTAGAACGAGGCTCACACAATGGGAAGGGAATAGATGCATTTTATTGAAGAAGTAAAAAGAGAAAGAACAGCACTAAAGGCGGAGAGAAAGAAGGGACCCGGTTCGACTAAAGCTTACGGGCTCGGCTCCGGCTTGGGACTTTGTACCTGTTTGTTGTCACAAGCTCAATCGCTGCTCGGATAAGGGCTTGCAAATCAACGCCGTGGTGCTCCCTGTTGCTAAAAATGCCTTTAAAGGGATCAAACGGCCTCGCCGTTTGCCAAACTCCTCGATAAATTGCCGGCGCATGGGGACTGGTAATTTCACTGAGCGCAGGCTAGCTACATCCGGTAGCTGGCGGTTGAGGTAAATGTACAGTAAAGTAAACCGCTTGCAACTAGCAGGGTTAAACATAGGCTGGTCAATGCAAGGGTGCCGAAAGAAAGGTGACATCTTTTCATCATAAGAGACAAATTATGTCTCATCATAACAACATTCCGGGTAGCTCTGGGAAAGGACTTTGGTTGGTCGGTTGCAGTATTCCCATTGCGGCCCCCTTAGCAGTTTAAACCGGGCCCTTTTTCTTTGTAGTAGTCCGGGGAAGGCTTTTACTGCGTTATGAATGTCTTCCATCTCTCCAGTCCAGGAAGGAAGTTGATCTCCCGTGGGAAGATACTCGAATAATAGATATCAAGATTACCTTTGCTTCCAAGACTACTACCGTAAGAGCAGCTTGGAGGAGAGCGCTAGCGTGCACACTTCCGTTGATGTGCTTCACCGATCGATGGAATCTTTTTGACATTAAGACGAAGGAATCTGTTTAGTTCACTTCGTCCATTATGCTCTTAGTAGGGGATTCCTCTAGGTAGGAAGTCGAGTGAACCAGCCTTCACTTTCCAGCAAGACCGAGCGCGGCCATCAACCAACCTCACTTCTCGCCAAGCAGCATAGAAGCACAGCCCTTATTTGATTTGTACCCTGTAACGGCTACAAAGTGTGGACGAATTGCCTTTAATCGACCCCCCTCCTTCTCTCTGCTTGGCAGCTTTCACGCCTAGTTATGGCTGGGTGCTTTGGTCGTACAATTGTTCGCTTTCTTAGAATAACTCAGCCTAGATGCTGAGCTGAATTATGTCGAAAAAGGAAGGTTACCAATTCGCTTTATTCATGGTTACGTGGGCAATTCAACAACATCTGATTCACCGGCATACGATTAGCCGGCAGTTCTCGTTTATCCCGAGCGGCGGAGCTCCGGTTTCTTTCGAACCAAAAGACTCCAGCTAAAGCAAGAGGGCTATTAACAGTTAGCCTCGACCGGTAGGTCGAGTAAGAAGCGAAGACCGGAACGGGAGAGGGAACGAAGACCGAAAGGGCCGACCTACACACGCAAGTCTGACGAATCAATACGTATAACCAAGGATAAAGGATAAAGGTGATAGGACTGATATTAGGTATAACACTCCAACCCCTATCTTCTTCGTTCTGGAAACACGTCTTCACTGATCCCATCGAGTCTTCGCATAATGATTGCTTTAGCCATTGTATTACTCAATAAGTGGTCTTTAACAAAGAAGAAGTACTCGGCGGCAGCCAACCTGGTAACCGTTAATCCTTGTTGTTGTTGTAAGGGCATAAATGGTTATGCCTTATTTCTTACACTCCCCCTAAAAATGAGCATGGATATTGATGATGCTCATTTTGGAAATAAGCTTGTAGAACTGAGACACTGATACAACTTTGGTCAATACATCCGTTCTTCTGATCGCACAAATCTTATTTCAATGACTCCCATCTCCACTTTTTCACGCACAAAGTGGCAGTCCAACTCAAAATGCTTTGTTCTACTCATGAAAAAAAGGATTTCTTGCAATTTCTATGGCTGATTGATTGTCACAATGCAATATGGGAGGAGAGACGCACCCCAAAGTCCCTCATGAGTTTATTTATCCACATCAATTCACATGTTGCTGAGGACATGGCTCGATACTCAGCTTCGGTAGAACTGCGAGATACCGCTTCTTTGCTTGCCTTCCCGATCATTTCACTTTCCGTTTTCAACTCCTTCCTTCTTATCGATGATCGTTCTAGCCCGATAATTCAAATTCGGATTGGAGTGAAGACAGCCCTGTTAGGACTATTTCATTCCATTCTTATTTATTCCCCTACCCTAAATCCTATATCTCCCTTAACTTAAGTCCACCCTTCTTTTCTTTCTATATGAAGATGAAAAAAGGATCCGGGTCAAAGATTGATTCCTTTAGTCTTCTTCTTTTGTTAGGCAGTTTTGTCCGATCTTTTTGACCTATATTTATTAAAAAGAGGACAGCAAACCCAGATAAGACTTATTTATAGCTCGGGTACCTCTTGCGACATACCCCTACAGCCACGAGGATCGATGGTTTTGATAAATGAAAAGGCAAAATCGAACATTAGTAAATAAACGTATTTCTGAGGAGGTGTATACGTAACGAGCAAAAGAGCTCGGAAATCACTTCTCTCAGAACAGAATACGAATCAAGCAAACCTGAATCTTATTTTTTATCGAGTTCCCCGAGTATTCTTTTGATTTGAAAAGAGAGGGATACTACTTGGCGGATATCCTTCGCCGCACTTGATAAGATCTTGATTTCTCCCAGATCCATGGCACTTTCAACTGTTTCAAATTCCGAATATGCCATCACATCAAGTAGTATGGGTTTTGTGAAACGAGGTCTCGGATCAGGAAATAACATTCACTTTGTTTTTCCCTGATTTGCAGATCTCGGTTCTCGAAGTCAATCAGGCGGTTGTAGTCCGCCATCGAAGTACAGTTCTGCAGTTCCGCTTTGACATCTGACCAGTATTGGCCTCTCTCTTTCCCCAACATCAAGATCTGGCCCTCCTCCAGTACTCCAATTCGAGCTTGCATTGAGGATTCCAAGCTAAAATTGGGAACAAACCAAGGCGCCTGGATCGCTAATTCATCCTCGGAATTGGTCTCCGAGTGTGCTGGGAATTCGCTTGGTTAGCTGGCACAGAATGTACTCAAAAAGTTCTATTTTTCGTGGCTGGATTAGTTGTTCGACTGAGCTACTGGATTTCCTTCTGGAAAGTGTCTATCCCGTTGAAAAATGTTGACAGACTTTCATCAGACTCTCTTCATTCAATTGGCAAAGACTACCAGCGCAATCGAGAAGTAAAGTCTAGTGATCCAAGACCATCTCTCGTCCAATCATCCGATCAGTCTCGATATTGAAACCTGAAAGAAGAAGAAAAAGAAGTAGAACATATCACCTACTCTCTTGCTTGTTTAGCACTTAGATTAGGTCTCTCGAGCCTTATACTTATCTTTATTGAATTTTAATGAGTGGTTTCTTTGCTATGCTTATGTTGGGTAGGGAGCTAATGAGCTCTTTTCCCGATCCGATCTTAAACCATTTGTTAAATGAGCTGTGCTTAGAGCGCGTTAGCCCGCCGCTGCTAGGGCAGTAGTTAAATGAGCTACCTCGTTCTCTCGTTGTTGCTTCTCTGTTCCCGAGGCGGCTTTGACTTCGGCTTTCTGCTGCTTCCCTCGTTCGCTTGAGCTGCTCCCTTTGCTTGCTTTTGTTCCAAAGGGAAAGCCTCGCCTTTTTATCTAACGGAGGTTCTTTCGTTTCTTTCCTCTTCTCTCCCTGTTCTTTTCTCAACAAGTACAATTCCTATTATCAAGTTCACACCTTGTTAGGAATTTGTATTCAGTAGCCGTACGGGTATGGAGTCGTCGATGGTCGCTTCACACGTGCCCTTGGGAGCTTTTCATTCTTTTTTGCTTGCTCTGATCCTCCGGGGAATAAAGATGCGGAGTTGGGATCATGCCTCCTGCCCGCTCGCATCTATTCGTCGAGGGATTTACGGAAGCTAAGTGGTCTTCGCACCTTTATTCATGCAGCCTTCTAGTATATGGTGAGGAAAACTGAGCTACCTACTTTCATACTCGTCAGTCCCCTTGTCTCGTCCCTCGGTAGTAGTATTTTCTCAACCATATGTTCTGCATCACTTACGATATTGTAGGAATTACCGTTACTATTTGAAACAGTTACTTTATCTTTCCTCTCCTTGCCGTCGAGATCTTCCCAACAAATTCAGGCGAAGCCGTAATGCGTTAGAGAGTGGTATCATAAGAGCACTTCGTTCCTAAGGATGAATTCTTCAACAAAGTCTGAGTTCTGAGCCCAGATATCCGGAATTGAGTAAGGGCTCTACCTTCTTATCTCCCTTGTTGTTACTTGTCTTAATGAGCTACTTCATGAGTGTTGGATCATCCAAGAAACTTGTATTGAAATCCATCCGTGATCGAGTGTGGAACAAAATGAAAGGCTGGAACACTGCTATCTATTGCCGGCAAGGAAATCTTTATAAAGGCAGTTATTCAAGCTATTCCGGCCTACACCATGCAGTGCTTCAAACTACCACAGAACTTGTTGAAAGAAATTGAAAGTATCATTGCGAAATTTTGGTGGTATAGTCGGGACTCGGATGCACTGGATTGCGTGGCCAAACTTATGTAACAGCAAGGCACTTGGATTGGAGGGGGATTCAAACATTTGATGGATTTCAATAAAGCGATGTTAGCAAAGCAGGTTTGGCGACTTGCTACCAACCCCGACTCACTGCTCAGTCGTGTTTACAAGTCTAAGTATTTCCCTGAAGGTGATATATTTTCGGCACACCCCTTCTCATGGCGTAGTTTGATGGAATTGATGGAAGCTCGTGACCTGGTATTGGCGGGGAGCCGCTGGCGAGTAGGTAATGGTCAAAATATCAGAGTGTGGCACGACCCCTGGATCCCAACTCCTCCATCTTTCAAACCGATCAACAGGAGGTTCCATGCTTTTGAGGATTTGCTCGTGGCTGATCTAATTGATCCACAAACCAGAGAATGGAAAGTTGACAGATTACATGCTCTGTTCCTCCCTCCTGATGTGGATGCAATTCAGAATATTCCCATTGGCAGCGCCAGGAACGAAGACATCCTCATCTAGCATCACTCCAAAGATGGGAAATGAACGGTGAAAAGTGCTTATCACTTAGCTCGAAGTATGAAAACGCAACACATATCCACTACATCGAGTGAAGGAGAAGCACAGCAGGACTTTCTGGAAAAAACTTTGGAAGCGAGATTAGCCAAACAAATTCTGCCGGCTGGAGAATGTTATGCAAAGCGCCATATCCTAGTGGAGAATACGGCATGTGCATTCTGTGGGGCTGACCTCACTCGAGCATATTTTTCTACAATGTTATTTTTCGAGGCAAGCATGGGCGCTATCGGATTTAAGATGGAGCATCCTCTCTTCATGGACGGTACACCCTCGTGATTGGCTCATGACATTTCCCATCTCTCGACGGAGAATCTAGCATATTTTCTTACTGTCTGCTGGGCAATCTAAAGAAACATAATGAACCCTCGCAACTTCATCGAAACAATTCGTTCCCTCTCGCCCCATTTCAGGTACATCCGGGACTCGCGAACGAGACCGATGGGAGGAAGGGACGATTAAGATCAATTTGCCGCTATGCTGTCAAATAGAGAGGCCACCGTGGAGCCATTGCACGCGACCATGTAGGCCTAGTATGCGGCTGGAGCATGGCTTTGATCAGCAAATCCACATCTCCTGAACATGCAGAAGCCCGGGCTGCCATTCATGCACTAAAACTCGGCCAACGATTGGGAGCACAACGGCTCATCCTCGAAGGTGACTGCCTAACTGTCATCCAACAACTTCGTTCCCCTGAACCATCCATCCAGCCAGGGCAGTCATCGGGCCACTCGGACATCCAAGAACTCCTCAGCAGATTCCCCGAATCGATGGTCAAACACGTGCGACGAGAAGCGAATACTCTGGCTCATTTATTGGCAAAAGGTGGAATGACTTTGGCGCTATTACATAAGCCCTCTCCCTAACGGTCGAGCACCACCCTCTCCTTTCAGTCGAGCCGAGCTGTCGAACAACGCTCTCCTCTCCCTAACGGTCGAGTAAAGAAGTGCGGTTTCATGAGTGGTTTCATTTATCAGCTTATTGAATGAGTGGTAGGATAAGTAGTGGTATACATGTCTCAACCTCCGGGTTTTGTTGATTCAGCTCATCCCGACTATGTTTGTCGCTTTCAGAAATCTTTATATGGTCTCAGCCCCGTGAACATGGTATCAGCGGTTCGCTCGGTACATCACCGGGAGTTTATCAGACAATTCACTATGAATCTTTACGAATTTGTTATGAGATTTATGGACACCCTTCTTATTGCTCTATGTTGATGACATTATTCTGGCAGCTTCGTATTGATGTGCATTTTTCATAATCATAATGGTATTCCTCAGTGGAAAGCCCCTACTAGAGAGCCTCTGAACTCGAGCCTAGAAAGGAGGTCAAATCAAATAAGTATGAGAGAAAAGTGATCAAGAACATAAGGACCAGATGGTTGAAACCACGGGCATAACCATTGGATAGGGGATAGGATCCGCCGTCCTAGGTCCGAACCATTCAGCCTCATCTTATAGCGATAGGATTCCTTTTTGCTTCTGGAAGACAGTCTAGTCTGGATTAGCACAACTATGGGGATGCCTTCACGGGCAAGCCTCCAACCTCAAAGCCTGTGCCCTACTTGCTTCCTCTTTATTGAAGGCGGAGTCGTCCCACTTACTTTGGGGCTCTCTCCCCCGCCCTGACTCTGATTCTTATCGCACGAAACCAATCTTCTCCAACTCCTCGGCATTCGATCTGCTAACAGCCAACCCGACATATAACTTTCTCTGGATTTGCCGTCTCCGTAAGCAATGGAGAGAAGTACTTTCCTATAGCGGTATCCTTTTCAAATCCCAGATACTGCATTCTAGATCGAAGCTTCTGCCAAAGAAATTAGTGATCACTAGCTCGAAACTATATAGAGATTAAGAGAAAACATCCTAGTAAGCCCCTCCCATTGAGTGGTAACCACCGCGGAGGAGTCTTCTGTTAGTTTCCTTTCTGAGTCTTAGTCTTGAATTGTCTTCTAAAACTGAGCTGTGGAATCATTTGATGAATTACATCCATCCGCTTAAACAGAAGAGGCTTGGTTAGCTTCCTTCCTATCAGGAGCTGTTCTTGCAACCAACTATTCTTTAATTTAAGTACGCTGTGAGAAAGCTAATAGGGCCTTTGCTGGCACTAGACGCTACAAGAATGGTATACTGCTTGTGTGCTTAGTCTAGCCTTGCAAGCAACCTCTTCCTACCATAAGACTACCATATACCGCTGTTACCGCAAATCGATCAATTCGTTACTTTGAATCGGAAAACTCTAACAGAAAAAAAACCTCTGATGCTCCTTTTCTTAATGATGCAACTAATGTAATGCCCGTCGACCGATGCCTAATCTATTGCAAGCCCAGATATTCGATTCCTAACAGATACCGTGTAGAGTTGCTTTCGGTTTGTTAACTTACGTTGCGTAATCTATGTGAACTTCGTCCATCCTTCTCTTCGGGCATTGGAAGATGAATCCACTCCATAGTTGCTGGATGACCCGGATATTTTCTTAAGTGATAGCACCCTTCGCTCCATTTCATTTCGCTCGCTTTTTTATACTCGTTTCACTATCGTTCCACGCCTTACTATAACCAACCTCACAGATCCAACTCAAGCAAGAACAAAGATCTTCTTCGAAAGACAAGTTCCCGCTTTCGAGACTCATCAATGGCAATTTAATAGCGCCTTCATGAATGAAGCGAGAATAAAAACTGGGTATGCGGTTCGAAATTCCTGGTCGAAATCGGCTAACATAAAATTGAGTAAGACGCTGGCGAGAAGGCCTGCAGGCGGTACCCCAGTCTCCGCTGACCTATTTCTCCCATCCTCGTCCAAAATGGGACATTCTTAAAAAGAGGAAATCAAGTCAACCTCCCCAAAGGTTCCATCATAAAAGAGCGGGACGAGAGATTGTATTTAGAGAGTCAATCAGATCCGAAAGTTTTCTGACTCTGCCTTCTCCAACGGCCATAGAACACCAGGTGATCCGTTCGAAACCCGGATTGCTCCTAAAAAAGACAGTGGATTTCAAAAAAGTGAAAACTCAGCATACGAGCGAGTGCAGTTAAGACGAGATCGTCGCCTTTTTCGAGACGAAGAACAAAATCGGGTAAACAAAAGCTGTGAGAGAATCCATTTTCGTGGCGGTCACAAAGCAAAGGGAACTAGAAAGCTTTAGCGGGGATAGAGAAAACACTCTTTCTAATACATCCTTTTGGATTGAACGTCTCAATGAAGGAAAATAGAAGTCAAAGGTGCTATTACGTTAACTGAGTTATTGAAAACGACATGGTTTACAATGCGCGCCACTCATCTTTTATATGAGTGACTGCTTTCTATATTGAATGCTATTGGCATACATATGAACATAAATAAAGAAGGCAGCCTCCTTAGTTAACTCATTCATCAACATATGAAGCGCTAAATGGTCGCAAAGTAATTAGGCGGCTGATTTCATCCCACGTCCTTAACGGCCTCATCCTGCTTGTTGGATTTATCGTATAATAAGCACAGAAACTATAGGATGGTGCAGGCTCAACAGATCTTGTTGGGCAGCGCCTACCGGACTAGTAAGACTAGGCATAACACTCTTGCCGGGAGCTGGACGAAGCAATCTGCTATTAACCTCCTAACGCCAACATAGGAAGTAAACATGCTAGTACGCCAGCGATTGAGTCTCGTTAGCACGCTGTTTTTGCCGGAGTGATCTATTAGAATATAAAGCAGAGGAGAAAGCAGCAAATGGAACAAAGTACCGATCCTTTTTTATGGAATAGCAGGCAAAGTCCTTACTTACTCGGCTCCAGGCCAAACCTTTCTTGTTTATAGCCACGCCCATGAGAGATAGCCCTATCAACGTTCGACCGCTGCTCCCTCTTGGCAACATCTTATGCGTTGGGATAGGGATACCAGAGACGGAATGGGATTAGTACAGTATCAGATAGAAGAAAAGAGAAAACCTTCCACTTCGTAAGGGAGCTGTTAGAAAGCATCGCCCTTGTGTGGTTTCTATCTGTTTAGTTGGGTGTGTTGTCTTCCTTGATTCTTGTCTTTCGCACGACCGATCTAGTCAGTTCTGTCAAATAGTTTCTGTACTCCACTATACAACAATTGTGGACCAGCAAATAGATGGATCCTTGTACTAAAAGAAGATAGGAGAGGCCTTTAGTGAACACATCCGCCGTCTGATTGATTTTCTGTCCGCACGTAAAGGACCTTAAGATCACCACGAGTTGGAGCAACTAGTTCATACATGCCCAACTTGGAACAAATGAAATCAACACGATTACGAGCTAGCGGCTTAGTGAAAAAAATATCAGCGAGTTGATCACCAGTCTTCACCTTTTGGGTTGAGATATCACCACTCAAGATCTTTTCTCGAACGAAGTGGAAGTCTACCTCAATATGCTTGGTTCTCTCATGAAACACCGGGTTTGAAGCAATATGTAATGCCGCTTGGTTATCACAGTAAAGATGCATCGGAGTGGAAAGAGGAAAGCCAATCTCTTGTAGGAAGATGAGTTCACTTGATGTGTGGGCCATGGCTCGATATGAAGCCTCTGCACTCGATCGAGCTACCACTGTCTCTTTCTTACTCTTCCGCGTCACCAAGTTCCCTCCAAGGAAGGTACAGAATCCAGTAGTGGACTTCCTGTATCGTCTAATAGATTCTAAAAAGTGTTATCATGATCCTAAATCTCTTACCTGATTGCCTTAGAGGGATGTCGCCTACTAGCCGAAGTCATCCCAATCGGGGATACTTGACTTGAAGAGAAAAAAGGAGGAAGAAAAAACTGACTGGAAAGATAGAGCCGACAAGAAAGAGAGATTTACCAACGAGAGCACGCCACGCATCACTCACAGATAAGAGCCGCCCCTACTCACTAAAAGGATGCTGCAAGATTACGAATGCAATTCTTTCTTAATCTAGAGAGTTCCCTTTCGTTAAGCGTATCGAACCAGGAGTGGACATCATCATCATCTGCGGACAAATCCAGATCCTCTTTCATCATTAGCTTCTTCTGATCGTATAAAACGAATTTTTAAGTGTGGAGTGGGGGCTTGCAGCACTCTCTTATGGCAGCACTGCGCCTAGATGCCAATATCGGATTAGCTAGGCGAGTATGGTGGCAGCGACCACTCGGCAACTTAAGCCAAATGCGAACCTAGCTGTAAACATGTTGCGCTTTAGTGCATTTGGACGGACATCCTACAGTGACTGAGCCACCACTTCGCTCAAAGAAAAGGAGTTGATGAGGGCTTCATTAATTGAGTGAGGAAAGAAATGAAAGTAAGGACTTGATGCAGTAATAGAAAAAGTAAAGGGAACTTTCTTTTCTTTTCGAATTCCAATGAAATAGAGCATTTCTTTAGTAATGCCCTCCTAAGCACAGCAGCTGATTCTAGAACGCCCCATTGATTGCCGTCTGGATAACGATAATTCTTTACCTTCCTGATAAGAGTATGCCTGCCCATTCCTTCCTCGTGGCATTTGTCCCAGCAGCTATTGAAGTTCCTTATTCATTCGAGAATAAAAATTCCGTGTATTTACTTGTGCACGGAATCAAAGAAGAGGGGGTTGCCTGATGGGGCGTCGGCCTTTGCCGAGTTGGGTTATCTTTATAAGATAATGAAATTGCCAGGTAAGATGCTGACTTGGGGCCCTATATTCTAGTAGCCGCCCTTCCGGAAAGACTGGAATCAGGAAGAGCGGATCTTGTCACTTATGAGTTGCACCTTTCCCAAACGTCTGAAAACCATATATATGGAGGAGTCAAGTAAGGCACTTCTCTCCCGTACTGAATGCTTCCTTATTCATTATCTTTCTGAACGTAGTCCATCCACGTCAAAGCCCGAAGAAAAACCGCAGCATAAGACATGACAAACCAATACTGAAGCCGGATTTTTTATCATTTATTCCACTTCCTACTTTAGAGTAGAGCCGTATAACAGTAAGCGATGAAGGCCTTCCATGCAAGCAAAGCTGTTTAGTGCTAGTGCCTTTTGTGCTTCATTTCGTTTTTCGTATAAGTTTCGCTGTCATTAGCGGGCTATCGGGACAGCTATTGGATCTCTCTATCCCAAAATTGATTACCTATTAACAACAAGGTACGTTCTATAGCAATGGCTAGCTTGACTAAAATGCAAATCCCTAGCCTATTCTCCTTTGTTGTCTTCTGTCTTCTTCCCGTAATAAACAAAAGGGTAATTCTTTCTCCGGCCAATAAGACAAAAAAAACGTCTTCTCAAGCCGCCTATCAGAGTTCCTTACGGATTAGTGGAAAGCCCAAGGTAAGCTCCACAGTAAGTTCTATCAAATGCGTGTGAAAAACATATTACATAAATGGGATTGAACCTTTTTCTAAAGATTCCTGGAATTTAGGAGAGCGAAACTCCAGAGATTCTTTTATTGGGTTGAGGAAGGAAATCCGCTTAAAAA